CCCCCCGAGTATATGATTCAACAGGAATCAAACAAAGGTAGATTGATAGAAACCTCTGGTAAAATACCCACCACCTGTACCCGTAACTCAGCAGATAAAGTACATTACCTAGTCCGTTTTAGGGATTGGCGACTTGCCCATTCAGTGACTTTGGCACTGGACGCTCCAAAAATGGGTACTATCGGGTCGGGTGAATTAGAGAATAGACAGATGTCTGTTGGCCTTCCAGCCTTCCTTCTCCTATCAGGGCCTATCCGAAAGAGAATCCAGTACCTCTGGTCGTGAATAGGACGAACCGGCCCCCGTGGATATCTTTGCTTCGGAACAAAACAATTAGAATTAGGCTCGGTCAACTGGAATGCGTATTATCATATGGGAGATCTTCCAATTGAGAAGATCCATCGACCTGAGACGAAGAGAAAGGTCTATCTATTTTCTTTAGTTATTCAGTTAAACCAATGATTCGTTATTGGAGCAGATAGCAACAACCATTTCATCGGACATGCATATTTTTGATTTTCCGATGGATTTACATGGTTTAATTAATGGAAATTGTTTGATGTAGTGAGTAAATAGGCTCTGGTTGTTCGCCGTTCAAGAATTCTTGTTTAGACAGTTCATATCATCCATACATAGTGTTTTTTTTGATCTAAGATTTCAATTCTTCCATCTTTCAGCAGTAGCATATTGTTCCATGGAGCTAAGATCCAAAATATGGAATAATCAAGTCTTTCCACGACCCTACCACCCGGCCAATTCTGTTCCACTTAATCCTTTTTCATGGCCGCATATCTTTATGGCTAAGTAATAGGAAACCTTTCTCCTGTTACACGAATCAAAGGTTTCATTTCATCCGGGAAAAGCCATCTCTTTCTCAACAATGTCTTTGTCATTTGATCCAATAGCGTTCCGTTAGATAGGAACAGATTTGATAAATACCGATAACTCTCGGATAGAGTATTAGAACGGAAAGATCCATTAGATAATGAACTATTGGTTCTAAGCCATCTCTGGCGATGAATCAACAATTCGAAGTGCTTTTCTTGCGTATTCTTGATGAACCAGCGTTTATACATAGATGTAGGAGGATTTGTTTGGGAAGTAATAAGCCCCTTTGACATCTCTTCATCCGCAAAGAATTCTCGACGGGAAAAGACAGAGACAAAGGGCGGATCTTTGAATAGGAAAAACAATGGATCCGCAGGGTCCCAAATGAATTGGCTTATTCGAAAAAAGCCCTGTTCTTTGGAAGATCTATCTCGTGTCTGGTACTGCGTGGTTCCACTCTGCAAGAACTCCGAATCATTCTCTTGAAGCTCACCCTCTTTATGATAAACGATCCGTTTGCCCCGAAATGACCCGGCCCAATTGGGAAATCCCAATTCAGTGGGCCTTTCGATACAATCAAATAGATTGCCACAAGGGCGCCATATTCTAGGAGCCCAAACTATGTGATTGAATAAATCCTCCTCTATCTGTTGCGGGTCAAGGGCTCCTTCCCCTTCCGCTTCTTCAAACTCCGATTCGTATTTTTCATATAGAAATCCCCGATCAACGATAGAACAAGATCCATTTCGCATCATATCTAACTGATTCCTTGGTTCGGACCGAAGAAGTAATGTCACTCGATTATTATCAAACTGGCTGCAATCTTTTTCTGTCCGTGAGGATCCCACCAGAGCACCTTCTACTTCTAATAGACCATGAACTAGATCAGAATCATTCTCAACGAAGCCATAAGAAGTGATCCCGTTTTTTTCATCGGGTCCGGGTGAAGACCAAAGATCTTGAGCGACCAATCCGGCGGAACAACTCAAAAGATAAAGAAGTATCGTTAATTTCTTCATGCTCGTTCCAAGTTCGAAGTACCATTTGTACAAATAAGAATCCCCTTCCTTACATGATTTCTTCTTGATATAGATAGATATAGGATCTATAGGGCAATTACTTAGAAGTATATTTTGTGCAACAGCCCTTCCTATCTGATAGAAAAGAATCTCATGATCCTGAACCGATCTTACCTGGGATCGCAAATCCCAAGTTTGTCTATGAAGAGCTAATCTAATTGTATTAGTTTCTATAATTGATTTCTTCTGTGTAATACTAATTGATAGGGCCTCATTGATAAGTGCTACAAGATCTCGTACATTGGAACCCATGGTTATGGACCCGAATCCATTAGTATGGAACATTCTCTTTTCCAAGTAAAATCCCCTAGTATATGAAAGAATAAAAAAGTGCTTTCGTTGTTGTGGAATAAGAAGCCTTCGTATCTTAATGCATGTATTTAATTTATTCGGAGCTATTAGAGCGGGATCCACTTTTTTGGGAATATGAGTCGAAGCAATAACAAGAATATTTCTAGTAGAACATCTTTCACAATCCCCGGAGAGATAGTTCTCTAATAGACCGAGGGATAAGTAATTCGACTCATTCACATACAGATCATGAATGTTTGGAATCCATATTATGCAAGGAGACATTGCTTTTGCTAATTCGA